GGTTATAGTCGACGTTGGTTGATCATTTTTAACGTCTCTAATTCAAAACCGAACATGAAATTTTGGTTTCATTCGGCTTCTTTATAGAAGATCGATGTATTTCCAAAGAAATAATTAGATCCATAACATCTATGTCAGCTTTTTTGTATGAATGCATCCAAAGTTACTTGCTTTCTAGATGATCCCTCCTAGAGGAGGGGATTATACTAAATCCATTTAGTCTAGTTACTTCGTTCCCTATTTCCACTCGCAGGATCCTGAGGAAAAGAATATTGTTTCCACCGAGCTGAAACAATATGCGGATGTGATGGTTCTAGTAAACCAAAACCATCGTTTTATAGCTATTTGACTTCAATTTCCCTTTTACAAAAAAAAATGGAAGATTTAGTTACGATTGGAAATAAACTTTTGCATCTTCATCCATAGATCCTTTACTCATACTCATTCAATTGGAAGAGTTAATCCAATTCAATAAAATTATGCTTCGCGACTCCATATCCATAATCCAATCTTTTTTATTCAATTTCTAATTGGCTTTTGGAAAAAAATCGTGAGAATGTACATTCTTCCTCAAATATGCTATTGAGAGGTAAAGGATTAAACCTTTTTAAAAAATAAAGTTTTTGATAGGAATATGATTTTTGATAGGAATTTGAAAAAAACTGAAAGATCCCTTAAGTATTTAAGTTTTCGATAGAACGAATCACACTTTTACCACTAAACTATACCCGCTATATATTTATTATTGTATATGAATGGACCATTTGTCGAATCCTACTCAGCAGAATATAGAGTGAGGCGCAATCAAGATAGCACCAGAATCATGAAAATTCTAGCGTTGACACTTCGTCCCGTGCCAGGGACTTAAATAGTCGAAGAGCAGAAAGCTTTTTTAAATAACATAAAAAAAGTTATAGTTATATTATACTTTTCTTTTCGTTTGATACGAAGTCATTACTGATAGTCCCGACCTGAAAGAATCATTGAAGCTGGATCATAGAAAGGATGAAATCTGTATACATGGTTCCTTTTTTTCAACTTCTCTTTCAACTGCCAGATCTTATTTATGAATTAAGAATTCGGGTCAATTGGATCTCAACTGTTCAAATAAAGCTTTTGAACAAAATCAAAGAAGTAGATATCCATTGGGGATATCCGTTTCGAATCATTATCTAAATTGATTTCCTGATCAAATTTCTTCTTATCTTATATTCTTATATATATTTCTTCTTATATATATATATAATGTATTACATTATCTATTACATTATTGTTCTTTTAACATATATTTATATATTTATAAGTTTATAATAACTTAATAATTATATTATATTATAATATATAATATATGTATTATATATCTATATTATATTTATTATATTATATTTATATATATATATATATATTATTTATATATGTTATATAATTGTTATATTGTTTTATACATCTTTATTTTATATATCTTTATTTTAATTCTTTCTTATTCTTTTTTCTTTCTTTTTTATAATTATATTATTTTTTTTTTCATTAAAAATTATTATAAAATAAAATAAAAATTATTATAAAATAAAAAAAGAAAGAAAGAAAAATATATATATATAATATATATATAATAGAATAATAGATAAATAAAAAAGGAAAATGAAGGTTTTTATCAATCTTTACTTCACGTGTCACATCACATAAAAAATTTTCTATTTTTAAATGGGGATGGGGAGAGATGGCTGAGTGGACTAAAGCGGCGGATTGCTAATCCGTTGTACGAGTTATTCGTACCGAGGGTTCGAATCCCTCTCTCTCCGCTTCTTCTGAAGACTTGAGACTTTCGAATTCGAAATTCTTTACGATCCCTTGATTTTATCATAGGTAAATGTATGGAATAGATAAAATCATAAGAAAAAATTTAGAAAAAAACAGGAAAAACTAAAAATATCTTTTTTTATTCCTCACGTCCAGGATTACGCCCTGGATCATTAGATAAAAATCCGAAGATGAAGAGAGAAATAAAGAATATCACTACTGTATAAACGAATAGTTTGAGAGTAAGCATTACACAATCTCCAAGATCTTTTTTTTTTTTTTTGAAAAAGGGAATAGATTACTTATTTTTTACCACATATACTATTTTGTTTTGACATGACACCCCCCCAAAAATGAAGTGTTTTTTGAAAAGAAAGTCATTTTCACGAATTTCTTTGGAATAAGATTTTGATTCCTTCGTTATCAAAAATAGAATCGAGGGTTCATAATGTAAGACTTATCTGGTCTTATCAATTTTTTTAATTTTTTTATCGAATAAATCATGAATTTAGCAGAGTATTAAATCATCGAAAACTTACAGCAGCTTGCCAAACAAAGGCTAAGAGAAAAAAAAGTACAGGTATGACGGGCATAACATCTACGATTGGATTGAAAAAGGCATAAGCTTCGGGCAATTTGGCGAAGAAAAAACTACTCGAATAAAAGACAGAATTAAGACAGATACAGATTAAACTAAAGATATTAAGCATAACAAAATTTCGTTCTTGTAGATTAGTTTATTCTCATTGAGTTTTTTTTATAAGGGAAAATAAAAAAAGACAAGTCAAAAAATCTTTTTTTTTCTTCTTTTTATATCTCTCCCAAATAAAAATCCTTCCTTCCATTCTCAAATGAGAATACAAGGAATTCCACTTTCATACAATATCTTAACTGAATTCCATGTAATGATCAATGAATTTTTTGGATTCTATATCTACATGTGTTGAATCCTAGCAACAATATATTCCCAATGTATTTATTGGATTGGGATTGACGAATAACCAATACCAATATTAATGTTTATTAGTGTCAAATAGAAATTCGAAATGGGGCGTGGCCAAGTGGTAAGGCAGCGGGTTTTGGTCCCGTTACTCGGAGGTTCGAATCCTTCCGTCCCAGATCGTTTCCATCAGAAACGAAAGATGGGATCATATTGTATCCCACATGAAACATAAAATTGTTAACGAGAACAATCTCTTGTTATGAATTCCAAGAATGATTCTTAGAATCATATTTTTTCTTTCATTTGGGTTATTACAAACGTAATCAAGTGTCAAATGTGGGTGGAAATAATATCTTTTTTTATTTTTTTAATTCAAAAAAGAAATTCTGGGTTTATCATTCACATTCAGGATATGCTCGTACTATTCAATATTCATTTTAAAGTTAGTTACTTATGGAAACTTTATGTCCCATATCTATGAAATGTCAATTCTTACATGAAACATTCTGAATCGAAATGTGAATGAAAGAAAGGCCTCTTTATTCCCTTACCAAGGCTAAAAAGCTCAAAGTAAATAAATGGGGTATCCCAATTCCATATTCTATGTGGAGACTAAAGAGTAGGGAGTTTTTGGTACTAATTTCGGTCTTAAAACTTCTAAAGCTGTTGTGGAAAAAAAATATGAAAAACGAACTGGACCCCATTTTTTTTTCATTTTATATCTTATCTGGTTCATCTTATATCTTATCCGGTTCAAATGAATGATTGTAAATCAATGTAATATAGCGATTGGGGTGAAATTCGTATATTGCATCTACTTGACTTTATGGAATTGATGGAAAGGAAAAATTCTTGAACCTGAAGTAAAACAAAATCTGTATTGTATAAAATAAATAAGTTTGATTAATAATTGATTTTGTTCCGGGATTGCAAATCTATTAAAGATTCTTCTTTTGAGGTTTATAGTTTATTTGTTCGAGAAAAATGGATTCTTCATGATTGATCGTCCCGAACAATCTTTTGAAGATGTAAAAAAGTCTTAAGCAAACTTTTTTATTCGTCTTTTTTAGAAATATGTTTCATTCATATGATATGATAGAATATGGAATTAAATAAATAGAATATAGAGTTAAATAAATTGGATCCGTGCTGAGCCTTCCCCGGATGAATACTTATCTATTCATAGATAGATAGATAGAAAGTATGTACTATTATATTATATACCGGTATACACACCGGTTGAGCCAATGACTATTCATGATTCCATATTGAATCAATTCCATACCGGTTTGAGATAAAATTAGAGGAATGTTATGGTAAAACTTCGTTTGAAACGATGTGGTAGAAAGCAACGTGCGACTTGAAGGACATGATCGGCTGTGGATTCTTACATCCACCATTTTCTATAGGAATGAAGATGTTCTTGGCTCGACATAGTTTGTTCTGCTATGCTAGGAACCTAATTTGTGTTAGGTTGTAAGTAAATAGTACATGATGGAGCTCGAGTAGAAAGGATTGATTCGTTTATCAGGGGGAAGAATCTAGGGTTAGTAACTATCAATAAGTTAGACCAACTTTGTAAGTATATCTTCAATATATAAATCGAAAGTTTAAAAAAATCGAAAAATCAAACAGAAAAAAAGTAAAATTTTTCAGAATTGGTAAAACTTTTTCGATCAAAAGTGTATCACAAGGGAATCAACCGTTCATATACTATTTCTATAGTATAGAAAAAAAATAACAAAAAACGAAAAGGTATGTTGCTGCTCTTTTGAAAGGAGTAAGGATCACCGAAGTAATGTCTAAACCTAATGATTTCACAAGGCAAAGATAAAGGATTCCGGAACAAGTAAACACTATTTTCAATTGTCTCAACAATTGAATCAGAATGAGAAATAAAAATAGATTCGAGATGAGACAAACAAAAGAGGTTAGAGACGGCTCAATAAATGTCTAAGGGTTTCCCTTCGAACTCTGTCAGAATTACCCAACTTGAGTTATGAGTACGAATGAAATTTCTTTTTTTCTGTAGGAAGAATAAAAAAACGACTAAAATTATAGTCTAATTCATGATTTTATGGATCCATTTGCCATTATGTAATTATATACATATACAGAAATAATTATATACATATACAGAAATTTAGAATCCTTTTTTCTTTTCTCGAGCCGTATGAGGAGAAAACCTCCCATACGTTTCTAGGGGGGGCGGCATTGTTTATCTACATCTATCCCAATGAGCCATCTATCGAATCGTTGCAATTGATGTTCGATCCCGAAGAGAAGGAAGAGATCTTCGAAAAGTAGGTTTTTACGATCCGATAAAGAATCAAACTTATTTAAATGTTCCTGCTATTCTATATTTCCTTGAAAAAGGTGCTCAACCTACGGGAACTGTTTGTGATATTTTAAGGAAGGCAGAATTATTTCAAGAAAGAACTTCGATTCGAGTTAATTAAAGGAAAAAAACTAAATTAATAAATAAAAAAAAAGGGGGGGGGTCACTAGTATCTATCTTTGTGTAATTATTTACACACAATTTGCCTTTTTCTTGCTGTATTCATACTTAATTTACTTTTTCTCTTGTTTGTTGCGGGAATCCACCAATAAACAAGGGGTTAATCTTACTTATTGTACCTCTATTGATTGAATAAACCCGAGATTTTTTTTTATTTACCTCTTTCATATTTTTTTTTATCCAAATTTCTTATTTATGCTTTTGTTGTGCCAATCCAACACAAGTCTTTATTTGATTTACTTAAATTCGTTTTCTTAATATTGGATTCATATTGACAATGGTGCATCGAAGAAATATAATTCGATCCGAAGAAATATAATTCGATCGTAGATAAATAGATCCGTTTATCTCCACCCCATATGGGTTTTTTCCTTCATTTCAGTCAAATGATGGGTTTGCCCTGACGGATTTACTGGCATACAAGATGTATTTTCTTAACGAAAAAAAAATTGATAAATATAAATAAAATGGTGGTTTGTCACCATTTTGACATCTCTATTGGGAATCCGTTGTTGTTTAATCCAATCTGTCCATTTTGTTGTTTTTAATTGATCAACAAATTTTTCTTTTCGATTTGTTCTAGTTCAATGTTTTGACGGGGTCGTGCAGTGCAATTCAATTGATTTTTTTATTTTGACCGTATTTACATATCCTATTTATTTTATTCGGGTTGCTAACTCAACGGTAGAGTACTCGGCTTTTAAGTGCGACTATGATCTTTTACACATTTGGATGAAGCAAGAGATTCGTCCAGACTATTGGTAGAGTTTATAAGACCACGACTGATCCTCAAAGGTAATGAATGGAAAAAACAGCATGTCGTAAAAAGAAAGTATTATAATTATTAATATATATATATTAGTATAATAATACTATAATAAAATAGTTTTTTTGGAAGAGAAAAAAATTCACATTTACAGTTGGGTCTAGTGAATAAATGGATAGAGCCCATAGGGCTCTAATTCTGGTGAAACAAAAAGCAACGAGCTTTTGTTCTTAATTTGAATAATTACCCGATCTAATTAGACGTTAAAGATAGATTAGTGCCTGATGTGGGAAAGGGTGGGTTCTTCTGTGAGTGGACCATTGATTTTCTTTTTTTTTTAATGAATCCCAATTATTCTTATGGATTGGAGACGGATGTGTAGAAGAAACAGTATACTGATAAAGAAAATTTATTCCAAAATCGAAAGAGCGATCGGGTTGCAAAAATAAAGGATTTTTTACCCTCTTGTAATTATAACGAACATAAACCAATTGGATAGAAAAGGAGAGGAAAAAGATCTGTTGATTGGACTCCCCTGTTTCCTTTGTTTGCGGGGTATATATTTTTTTCTTACTATTTCTTACTGTAATTATATACATAATACATACCCTGTTCTGACCATATTGCACTATGTATCATTTGATAACCCCCAAAATGGGTCCTGCCTCTGGTTCAATTAGAAATGTAAATGGAAGAATTACAAGGATATTTAGAAAAAGATATATCTCGTCAACAACACTTCCTATATCCGCTTCTCTTTAAGGAGTATATTTACACATTTGTTCATGATCGTGGTTTAAATGGTTCGATTTTTTACGAATCCGCGGAAATTTTGGGTTATGACAATAAATCTAGTTCAGTACTTGTAAAACGTTTAATTATTCGAATGTATCAACAGAATTATTTGATTTATTCGGTTAATGATTCTAACCAAAATCGATTCGTTGGGTACAACAATCATTTTTATTTTCATTTTTATTCTCAGATAATATTGGAAGGTTTTGCAGTCATTGTGGAAATTCCATTCTTGCTGCGATTAGTATCTTCCCTCGAAGATAAAATACCAAAATCTAAGAATTTGAATTTACGATCTATTCATTCAATATTTCCCTTTTTAGAGGACAAATTATCGCATTTAAATTATGTGTCAGATATACTAATACCTTATCCCATCCATCTGGAAATCTTGGTTCAAATCCTTCAATGCTGGATCCAAGATGTTCCCTCTTTACATTTATTGCGATTCTTTCTTCACGAATATCATAATTGGAATAGTCTTATTACTCCGAATAATTCTATTTTTCTTTTTTTTTTGAAAAATAAAAGACTATTTCGGTTCCTATATAATTCTTATGTATCTGAATGCGAATTTGTATTAGTTTTTCTTCGTAAACAATCTTCTTATTTACGATTAACATCTTCTGGAGCTTTTCTTGAGCGAACACATTTCTATGGAAAAATAGAACATCTTAT